TAAATATTTAGTTTCATCTAACTGGGGGTTAGACTACACTCATAAATATATATATATTCGTTTAAATTAAACTACAAATAATTGTTAAGATAGCAATATTCCCCCCTACCAATTAATTTTTATTAAATCTTTACTTTACAACTTTTTAAAGGGTTAAAAATTTAGTTCTAATAGATTTAATTAATATTTAAATATTTAGTTTCATCTAACTGGGGGTTAGACTACACTCATAAATATATATATATTCGTTTAAATTAAACTACAAATAATTGTTAAGATAGCAATATTCCCCCCTACCAATTAATTTTTATTAAATCTTTACTTTACAACTTTTTAAAGGGTTAAAAATTTAGTTCTAATAGATTTAATTAATATTTAAATATTTAGTTTCATCTAACTGGGGGTTAGACTACACTCATAAATATATATATATTCGTTTAAATTAAACTACAAATAATTGTTAAGATAGCAATATTCCCCCCTACCAATTAATTTTTATTAAATCTTTACTTTACAACTTTTTAAAGGGTTAAAAATTTAGTTCTAATAGATTTAATTAATATTTAAATATTTAGTTTCATCTAACTGGGGGTTAGACTACACTCATAAATATATATATATTCGTTTAAATTAAACTACAAATAATTGTTAAGATAGCAATATTCCCCCCTACCAATTAATTTTTATTAAATCTTTACTTTACAACTTTTTAAAGGGTTGTTGAAACCCTAAAAGATCTTCTATATTAATAAATATAGCTTAAATTTAAAAGATTTTCTATGTTAATAAAAGTTAGGGGGGGTACAAAATAAGCGAACCCCACTAAGATTTATTTTTAGTTTATGTTAAGATTAATAGAAATATATCTTAAATTTAAAATATCTTTATTAAAACTTCAAAAGATTTTCTATGTTAATAAAAGTTAGGGGGGGTACAAAATAAGCGAACCCCACTAAGATTTATTTTTAGTTTATGTTAAGATTAATAGAAATATATCTTAAATTTAAAATATCTTTATTAAAACTTCAAAAGATTTTCTATGTTAATAAAAGTTAGGGGGGGTACAAAATAAGCGAACCCCACTAAGATTTATTTTTAGTTTATGTTAAGATTAATAGAAATATATCTTAAATTTAAAATATCTTTATTAAAACTTCAAAAGATTTTCTATGTTAATAAAAGTTAGGGGGGGTACAAAATAAGCGAACCCCACTAAGATTTATTTTTAGTTTATGTTAAGATTAATAGAAATATATCTTAAATTTAAAATATCTTTATTAAAACTTCAAAAGATTTTCTATGTTAATAAAAGTTAGGGGGGGTACAAAATAAGCGAACCCCACTAAGATTTATTTTTAGTTTATGTTAAGATTAATAGAAATATATCTTAAATTTAAAATATCTTTATTAAAACTTCAAAAGATTTTCTATGTTAATAAAAGTTAGGGGGGTACAAAATAAGCGAACCCCACTAAGATTTATTTTTAGTTTATGTTAAGATTAATAGAAATATAGTTAAATTGATTAATTTAATAAGTTTATTTACTAAACTATCTTCCTCTAAAAAGGGATTAGGGGAAGATTATGTTTTAATTTGGGGGTTAAAACATATATTAAGTTAATCAATAAAAATTGATTTATCTAGAATATAGCTGGGGACCTAGCTGGGACCTAGCTGGGATTTATTCAGGATTTATATTTACAATAAGTAACTAAAAAATAACTAAATAACTAAATAACTAAAAAATAACTAAATAACTAAATAACTAAAAAATAACTAAATAATTAAATAACTAAAAAATAACTAAATAATTAAATAACTAATTAAGATAATTAACTAATGACTAAGACTAACGACTAATGACTAACGACTAATGACTAATGACTAATGACTAATGACTAATGACTAATGACTAATGACTAATGACTTAACCCTAACCCCTAAAACCCTAATCCAAAGAAAAGAAAAAGAAAAGAAAAGAAAAAACAAATATTTTAAGTAACCTAATCGGTGTATTTATACTAATAAAGTAAAAGGATCTTATCCAGATAAATGTTTATACTAGAAAGTTTTGATTGTGGAAAACTTGAAAGTTACTGAACTATTTTATTGGGGTTCCCAGTAACTATTTAAAGTAAGATAACTTTATATTGAAATATTGAATTATTGACTATCTAGTTTTACACTTAAATGACTTATATATAATTACTATGTAACTATTACTTTGAGAACAAGAAATTTATTCTAGGTATACTCACTTGAAATGTATTAAATGATCTAAAATATTTATAGTAATGGTAATATCACTTATATAACATAGGTATATATAATATACGGGGAGGGGGTACAAATATAATTAGAAATAACTTTTCTTTTCTTTGGTTTGATTAAAAAAGTAACTGATTTACTTACCTTAAGTAAGGTTTTATTTTATTAAACATGTTAATTTTAGTGGGTATTTTGTATTTATTAAATATAAATAAATTTGTAGTTTTCAGTTTTTAATTTTATAGTTTTAATTATTTAAATTATAGTGAATATAATAAGAATTAACAAATTATAGTGCCAGCAGTTGCGGTTATTCTATTAATTCAACTTTAGTTTTTTCAGTTAGGTATTAAATTTTATTTTTATAATAATTTATTATTTTGTTGGGTGAAATCTAAAAATAATATAATATTATAGGTTTATTATTATATTAAATTTTATTAAAAAACTAGGATTAGATACCCTATTATTAAATTTTAAATAATATGGCTTTGTTATTAATAGTTATTTTCTTTAAAATAAGTAAATTTGGCGGTAATTAATAATTGTTTAGAGGAACCTGCCCTGTAATCGATAATCCACGATTAGATTTTACTTTTTATTAAGTTTATATACCTCTATCATTGAATATTTTATTAGAATATTTTCTTCAATTATTTAATATAGAATGTTAGGTCAAGGTTTAGCTTTTGAAAGAAGAGGTGGGTTACAATAATAATATTTTTGGAATTCAAAAATTTTAAATTTTTAATGAAATTGGATTTAATTGTAATTTTAATTTTATTATTAATATGAAATTATTATGATTATGTACATATCGCCCGTCATTCTCATAAATTGGGACAAGTCGTAACAAAGTAGAGTTATCGGAAGATGATTCTGGAAAGGTCAAGTTATAGTTTAAGGTAAACTTTATTATTTACATTAATAAATTTTCTGTTCAAATCAGATTAACTTGAAATAATATTATAATTTATTTTGTTTGTTAATAATTTTTAAAAAATATTTATTTTTTTAGTATATATAATTGAAATAAAATTGTTTATTAATTATAAAAGTTAACTGTAAAGGTTTTAGATTTAATTAAATTAAAGAACTCTTTTTTTGAGGTACCTTTTGTATCAGGGAATATTAAATATAAATTATATATATTAATTTTCTCGAAATTTAAGGATTTACTATTTTATGATTGTATTGGTTTCAAATTATAAATTTATAAAATTGTAGATGTTATATGCTTTTCAACTTAGTTATATCTGGTTTCTTTTTAACTAAATTTAATTTATTGTATATGATTTTTATATTATTTATAAATTTATATTTTATACAAAAATATTAAAGGGATAAGCTTTTAATATATTATTAAAATTTAATTTTTATTATAAGTTTATATAGGATTGATATTGTCCTTTTTAATTTTTTACAAAAATTACTTATTTATTAATAATTTTTAATAATTTAATATTTTAGAGAGATAATTATGTTTAAATAAGTTTTTCATTTGAAATAATGATTTTATTAGTATTAATTAATAATTAATTTAAGAATTCGGCAAATTTAACTTTCGACTGTTTAATAAAAACATTTCTTTTTTATAAAAATAAAAAGTATAACCTGCTCAATGAATTTTAAATAGCCGCGATTATATCGTGCTAAGGTAGCATAATAATTTGTCTTTTAATTAAGGTCTTGAATGAATGGTTTAACGTAGGGTTAACTTTTTTAATTAATTATATAAAAATTTTATTTTTTAGTTAAAAAGCTAAAATTTATTTAAGGGACGATAAGACCCTATAGAATTTTATTTAAATATATATTAGTGTATATATTGATATTTTAATGTTTTATTTAAATTTGGTTGGGGAGATTGTTATAAATAAATAACTATAATTTTGTTATATTCATTAATTAATGATTTATTGATCCTGGATATTCTAGATTATAAGATTAAATTACCTTAGGGATAACAGCGTTATTTTCTTGGATAGTTCACATTAATAAGAAAGTTTGCGACCTCGATGTTGGATTAAAATCAATTTATGGAGTAGAATCTATAAATATTAAGTCTGTTCGACTTTAAAAATTTTACATGATCTGAGTTAAGACCGGCGTGAGCCAGGTTGGTTTCTATCTTTAATCTTTTTTAATATTTTAGTACGAAAGGACCAAATATTATAAATATTTTATTTATTGTCTTGGCAGAGTAATGTTATAAATTTAGGTTTTATAAATGTAAATTAATTTTACAGACAATAAATGTTCATCTTTATTTATATTTTTATAATTATTATATTATTGGTTTCTGTTGCTTATTTAACTTTATTAGAACGAAAGATTTTAAGTTACACCCAGCTTCGTAAAGGGCCTAATAAAGTAGGTTATATAGGCCTTTTACAACCTTTTTCTGATGGTGTTAAACTTTTTTTTAAGGAACAAGTAAATTTGCTTTTTTTTAACTATTTAATTTATATAATTTCACCTTTATTTATATTTTTCATTTCTTTATCAATTTGATTTTTATATCCTTATATGTGGAATGTTGTTAGTTTTAATTATGCGTTTATTTTTTTTGTTTGTTGTTCTAGTATAGGAGTATATGGGCTTCTTTTATGCGGTTGATCCTCTAATTCTAATTATTCTTTATTAGGGAGAATTCGTGCTATTGCTCAAGTTATTTCCTATGAAGTTAGATTAATAATAATTGTTATTTGTATATTGATATTTACTTTTGGTTTCAGTGTTTTAAATCTTATAAAATATCAATTTTATATAATTTTTATATTTTTTTCCTTACCTTTATTTTTTTGTTGGCTAAGTACTTGTTTGGCTGAGGTTAGACGAGCCCCCTTTGATTTTGCTGAAGGGGAGTCAGAGTTAGTTTCAGGTTTTAATATTGAATATGGTGGTGGTGGTTTTGCTTTAATTTTTCTGGCTGAATATGGGAATATTATTTTAATAAGTTTTATAACTGGAATATTATTTTTAGGGTGTAATTTATACAGTTTTACTTTCTATATTAAAAGTCTTTTTATCTCTTTTTGATTTATTTGAGTTCGAAGAACTTTACCTCGGTTTCGTTACGATAAATTAATATATATAACTTGAAAATTATTTTTACCTTTATCTATAAATTATTTTATTTTCTTTTTTTGTTGCATTTTTTATTGTATCATAGGTTTTTATTTCATTAATTTAGGTTAAGCTAGTGGTGGATTTAAACCAACATATTATATTTTCAAAATATAAACTTTAATTAAGTTAATTAGCTTAGTAACTATACATTAATCTTATCCCATGTAATAATTATACAGGCGTTAATTGGAAAATATAAAAAGTAGATTATTGTTAAAATTTGCCCTGTTGTAATAAAAGGTTCTTCTGCGGGTCGTATACCAATTCATGTTAGTATAATTATTGTTGCCACAAATATCCAGAATATAAATTTGTTAATAGGATAAAATGAACATCTTTGTAACTTAGATTTATTAATTAATGGGATAATTATAAGTATAATAATTGATATAAATATTGCAATTACTCCTCCTAATTTGTTAGGAATGGATCGTAGAATTGCATATGCAAACAGAAAATATCATTCTGGTTGAATATGAACAGGAGTTACTAACGGGTTTGCAGGGGTAAAATTTTCAGGGTCTAATAATATTAATGGTTCGATTATGTTGATTATTAAAAAAATAAATATTATAACTCTTATACCTATAATATCCTTTGTTGTAAATATTGGGTGAAAATTTGTTTTATCATGATTTCTGTTTAATCCCAAAGGGTTATTTGAACCTGTTGTGTGTAAGAATATTAGGTGTAAAATAACTATGAATATAATTACGAAGGGAAGAATAAAATGTAAAGTAAAGAATCGATTTAGTGTAGCGTTGTTAACTGAAAATCCTCCTCATAATCAATTTACAATTCTCCCCCCTAGATAAGGAATAGCTGACATTAAATTAGTAATAACCGTAGCACCTCATATTGATATTTGTCCTCAAGGTAAAACATACCCTAAAAAAGCAGTTGCTATAGTGGTAATAAAAATTACAACTCCAATGTTTCAAACTTCTAGTAATTTATATGATCCGTAGTATATACCTCGCCCAATATGTAGATAAATGCAAGCAAAAAATAGTGATGCTCCATTTATATGCAAATTTCGTATTATTCACCCATAATTTACGTCTCGACAAATATGAATTACTCTGTTAAAAGCTAGCTCGATATTAGCTGCATAATGTATTGATAAAAATAAACCTGTTATAATTTGTATTATCAAACATACCCCAAGTAAGGACCCAAAATTTCATCATAATGAAATTCTGGATGGTGTAGGTAAATCAATAAGTGAATTGTTAACAATTTTAATTAAAGGATGGGTTTTTCGTAAAGCTTTATTCATAATTTCTTTTTCGTATAGGTCCTTCATTAATATTAATTAAAAATGAAATAATTACTATTAGCATAAGAAGTAATATAATTATGGAAATTGATGTTACAATAAATTTTGAATTAAAAAGTTTTGTTATAATTCTTTCTTGATTTTCTATAATTGTTTCCTTAATAAATATTTTTACTTTAAATATTTCTTCTTTATCATATGTTAATATAATTATACTAATAATTATTATTCTAGTTACTGAAAGTTTAAATGAAAAATTAAATTTTTCATTTGATGCAATTCTAGCTATGTATATAATTATAATTAAAAGTCCTCTGATTATAATAAGTAATAATATGTATGAGTATCAAAATGATGAAATTATTATAGATGTCAATACACTAATTAATAATGTTTGTAAAATAAGAAGAATAGCTATAGTTAATGGGTTATTTAAGAATAAAAATAAGAATCTAAATGAGGATAATATAATGATTGACATTAATCATATGTTAATTCAATGGATATTTTAATTAAAATATTAATTTTGGGGATTAAAGATAAACTATATTAGTTTTCTGTTGAGCAATCAAGAATTGTTTCTAACTTTGATATACAAAATCAATGTTTTTGTTTAAACTATAAAAGCTATGTTTATAATAATTTTATTTATATCTTTAATTTCAGGTTTTGTGGTATTTTTGTCTATACGTATACATTTATTATTAACTTTAATCAGTATTGAGTTTTTAATATTAATTATTTATTTGTTTATATTTATGAATTTTCTTTCTTATGGTATTGATTTATACTTTATGTTAATTTACTTAATTATGATAGTTTGTGAAGGTGCTTTAGGTTTAAGAATATTAGTAGTTTTAATTCGTAGACATGGAAATGATATAATTAATTCTTTAAATATATTATTATGATAAAAATTTTATTTAGAATATTATTTCTGACTCCTTTATTATTTTTAAACAATTATTATTTATTTATATTTTGTTTAGTAATTTTATGTACTTTCTTTTTATTTTTTATGGTTTATAATTTCTATTCTATAGTTAGATATTCATTAGGAATAGATATTATTTCTTGGGGGTTAATTTTACTAACAATTTGAATTGTAATGTTAATGGTTTTATCTAGATATAAAATTAAATTTTCTAATAAAAGAAAAGAATTTATATTTATAAATTTTTTTCTTTTATTATTTCTTTTTTTTTGTTTTAATTCTAGTTCTTTATTTTTGTTTTATTTATTTTTTGAATGTTCTCTGGTTCCTACTATGTTTTTGATTTTTGGATGAGGATACCAGCCAGAGCGTTTGACGGCTGGCTTTTATCTAATTTTTTATACTTTATTTGCTTCTTTACCTTTACTATTAGGTATTTTTTACCTTTGGTCTTTAAATGGAACAACTTTTTATTTTACTATCAAGTGTTTAAATTTAAATTTTTATATATTTATGTGTTTTGTTATAGCTTTTTTAGTTAGGATACCTATGGTTATATTTCATTTATGATTGCCTAGGGCTCATGTAGAGGCTTCTATTTCTGGTTCTATAATTTTAGCTGGTGTTTTGTTAAAGTTGGGTGGTTATGGTTTAATTCGTGTTTCTTCTTTTTTATATTGTTATATGCTTGATTATAGAATTTATTTTGTTTCTTTAAGTTTATTTGGTGGTTTATTTTGTGGTTTAATTTGTTGTGTACAACTTGATATAAAGGTTTTAGTTGCCTATTCTTCTGTTTGTCATATAGCTTTAGCTTTAGGTGGGATTTTTTCTTTGAGTGTATATGGTATATTAGGTTCTTATGTTTTAATATTAGCTCATGGACTTTGTTCATCAGGTTTATTTTGTTTAGTTAATATTGTTTATGAACGTTCTTGTAGTCGAAGAATTCTTGTTAATAAGGGGTTTCTTATTTTAATACCTAGTTTTTGTTTATTCTGATTTATCTTATGTTCTAATAATATAGGTAGACCTCTTTCTATAAATTTGTTTGGTGAAGTTATACTTATTATTAGTCTTTTATCTTGAGTATCTTCTACTTCTCTATTTTTAATAGTATTTTCTTTTTTAGCTTGTGTTTATAGAATATATTTATTTTCTTTTGTAAATCATGGTTGTTTATCTAATTTTAATAATTTATCAGTTATTTCTTTTATACGAGAGTATATGTTGATTTTTTTTCATTTATTTCCTTTAAATATTTTTTTTTTAAAATTTAATATTTTTTTGACTTTAATTTAATTATCTAAATAGTTTAATTAGAATTTTAATTTGTGGTGTTAAGGGTAGATTTATTCTTTTAGATCATGTATTTTATTGTTTCTTTTTTTTTATTTATAATATCTTTATTTTTCTTTTCTTTGGGTTTATTTTTTATTAATATAAATTTTTCTTTTATATTAGATTGAGAGGTGTTTAGTTTAAATTCTGTTGTTGTTAATATAACTTTATATTTTGATTCAATATCTTTGTTATTTTCAGGTGTTGTTTTAATAATTTCTTCTATAGTTATTTTGTATAGTTATGATTATATATCTTCTGATTACAATAAATGTCGTTTTCTTTTTTTGGTTTTATTGTTTATTATTTCTATAATATTAATAATTTTTTCTTTAAATATAGTAAGAATTTTATTAGGTTGGGATGGTTTAGGATTAGTTTCTTATTGTTTGGTGATTTACTACCAGAATAGTAAGTCTCACTCTTCTGGTATATTGACTATTTTAACTAATCGTTTAGGTGATGTTTTTATCTTGATTGGTATCGGTTGAATTTTTAATTTTGGTAGTTTTCATTTTATAAGATATTTAACTATGAGTTATTCTTGAATACAGTTTTTTATTGTTTTAATTATTTTATCTTCTTTCACTAAGAGAGCTCAAATTCCTTTTTCTTCTTGGCTTCCGGCAGCTATAGCTGCCCCTACTCCTGTTTCTTCATTGGTTCATTCTTCTACTTTAGTTACAGCTGGGGTATACTTGTTAATTCGTTTTGGAACTTTGATTGTTACTCTTGATTATTTAAGTTATTTTTGGTATATTTCAGTTATAACCATGTTGATAGCTGGTATTGGTGCTAACTTTGAGTATGATTTGAAAAAAATTGTTGCTTTCTCTACTTTAAGTCAATTAGGTTTAATAATAAGTATTTTGTTTACAGGTAATTTTGATTTGTCTTATTTTCATCTTTTAAGACATGCTTTTTTTAAATCTTTACTTTTTATATGTTCTGGTTTAATTATTCACTCTTCTTTTGACAATCAGGATATTCGTTATATAGGGTTTGTTTGAAATGATAATCCTTATGTAACAACTTGTTTTTTAATTGCTAATTTTTCTTTATGCGGTTTATTTTTTCTTTCTGGCTTTTATTCTAAGGATTTAGTAGTTGAGTTTTATATAATTAATAGATTTAGATTGTTAAAATTGATTTTTTATCTATTAGGGGTTTTATTAACTGTTTGTTATACTTATCGTTTAATTAATTATATTTTAATTAAAGGTACCTCTTTTTTTGTGTTTCGTTCTTGTGTTGAAGGGGTAAGTTCTTGTCTTTCTTTTATTATTTTAGTTTTTTTTTCTGTTATTTTTGGTGTTTTGTATACATTTTTAATTTTTGAAACACCTTTATTTTTTGTTTTTCCTTTTTTAAACAGGATAATGATTTTATTGTTTATATGTTTTGGTTTAATATTTTATTCATTTTTTTCTTTTTTAAATTTAAAGATAAAATTTTTATCTAATTTTTTAGGTTCAATATGATATTTAAATTTTTTGGGTAGAGTTTTTTTTAATAATTATTTTTATGTTTTATCTTTAAATTACAAGTATTTAATTGATGACTCTTGGGGTGAATTTTATTTTTCTTCCTATTTAGCTTCTTTGATTTCTAATATTAGATTTAATTTGAATTATTATGTTTTTAATAATTTAAAGTATTTAATGTTATCTTTTTTTTTATTAATTTTATATTTTATAATTTTTTACTTAGATAGCTTAATTTTTAAAGTATTATATTGAAGATATAAAGATAAATTTATTTTCTAAGTGAAATATTAAATTTATAAAACTTTAGTTTAATTTTTCATTGAAAATGAAATGTTTTTTATAAACTATATAAATATAAAGAGAATAATGGAATTTAACCATTAATAAAGATAGTTAGCAGCTTCTTTAAGGATCTCCTTTCTCTTTTAATTGGATTTAATTTTAAATCAGTTAATTCATTAACAATGAATTGCCTCTATTTTGGCTTCAATTAAATTTTAAGTAAGAGGTTTATTTAATCCTTAATACTAGGTCGAAACTAGTTGTAAATTTTACTTCATTACTTGAGATTAATCTTATAATATTGATAATTTTTAGTTGCAATCTAAATGTTATTTTTAACTACAATCTCAAGATTTTAGTTTATTCATTCAATAACTCCGTTTTTTCATTCATAATATAAACCTACAATTAAGATTATTAATACAGAAGATCTTGATAGTATTCACAATATTAAATTACTTTTTTTAAAAGAAATAATTATAGGTAAAATTATAACTAGTTCTACATCAAAAATAAGGAATAAAATTCCAATTAAAAAGAATTGTGTTGAAAAAGGAATTCGTGATGAACTTTTTGGGTCAAATCCACATTCAAATGGTGTTATTTTATTACGTTCTATATTTATTTTTTTATTAATTGTTATATAAATAATTAATATTAATATTGAAATTGTTAATCTTACTATTATTATTGTTAATGTTTTAATTATTATTCTCTCTTTTAACAAGATCTTTTAATTGGAAGTTAAATATAATATTTATACTAAAAGAATAGATTAACTTCCCCATCAATATACTATAATATATAATATTAATCAAACTACATCTACAAAGTGTCAATATCATGATGCTGCTTCAAAACCGTAGTGATGATTTTTAGAGAAGTGATTTTTTAAATGTCGTACTATACAAGTTATTAAAAAGATTGTACCGATAATTACATGAAGACCGTGGAATCCTGTCGCTATAAAAAAACATGATCCATAAATTGAATCTCTAATTGTAAATTTAGATTCTATATATTCGTATCCTTGTAAAATAGTAAATAATACTCCTAGTATAACTGTTAAAATTAATCTATTTTTGGTTTGTTTATAATCATTAAAGATTAATCTATGATGAGTTCATGTTACTGTTATACCAGAAGTTAGAAGAATTATAGTGTTTAATAGAGGAATTTCTATTGGGTTAAATGAATAAATTCCTTTGGGTGGTCAGTTTATTCCAATTTCTATTGTTGGGGATAAACTTCTATGCAAAAAAGCTCAAAAGAATGATACAAAGAATATGATTTCTGAAATAATAAATAGAATTATACTAATTTTTATTCCTTTAATAACAATAGAATTATGATAACCTTGAAATGTTGCTTCTCGAGAAATATCTCGTCATCATTGATATATGGTTAATAATGTAATTGTCATTCCTAAATATATAATTGTTATATTTTTGTTATTAAATATAAGTGATAATCCTGATACTAATGTTAAAGTTCCGATTGAACCTGTTAAAGGTCATGGTCTATAATTAACTAAGTGATATGGATGGTTTTTATTTGACATAATTTACTTCTCTAATATATAATGTTATAAGTATTATAAAAACGTATGCTTGGATAAAGGCTACAGCGGTTTCAAATATTATTAAAAATACTTGAACTGACAGAATTGGGATGTTTTTTATTTCTATACTTGACTCTAACAAGGTTATAAGAAGATGCCCTGTAATTATATTTGCTGTTAACCGTACAGATAATGAAATTGGTCGGATTAGTCTTCTAATTATTTCGATTATAACTATAAATGGTATAATTGCTTCAGGTGTTCCTAAAGGTGTAAGGTGTACCAGTATTATTTTTGTTTTATTAAATCAACTGAATAATATAGTTGAAATTCATATTGGTAATGCTATGCTTAAATTTATCGATATATGGCTTGTTGCTGTAAAGATGTAAGGTAATAATCCTAATAGATTATTTACTAGGATTAATATAAAAATTGAAATTATAATTATGGTGATTTCTTTACTTTTATTATTAAGCGTTGTTATTAACTCTAAATTTAATTTGTTTCTTACAAACATAATTATGGTTATAATTCGAGATCTTTTAATCCAAAATTTTATGGGTATAATTATTAAGAATAATATTATTCTGACTCAGTTAATTGATAATTTTTGAGATGTAGAAGGATCAAACGTTGAAAATAAGTTAGTTATCATTTTCAGTTTTTATAATAATTTGTTATTTTTATACTAGTTATTTTTTCTTTTTGTCTTTTAGTAAAAAATATTATTATTATTATTATAACAATTGACAAAATTGATATTATATATAATATTGATCATCATATAGGTGCTATTTGTGGTATAGAAAAGTATATATTAAATATATATTATTGTTTTGACAAAACAATGTTTTCATTTTAAACTAACTTTTCATTAAGAGTAGTCGTTAATTACTATAATTTGGTTTAAGAGACCACAGCTTTACTTTTAGCTACTTAATGAAAAATTTTTAATTCAGTTAATAAATATATTTATAGATGTTGATTCTATAACGATAGGTATAAAACTGTGATTTACCCCACAGATTTCAGAACATTGACCAAATATAATTGTAGGTCGTTTGACAAAGATTGAACTTTGATTTAATCGTCCTGGAGTTGCATCAATTTTTACCCCTAGACTAGGGATTGTTCATGAATGAATCACATCAGATGATGTAATTATTAGTCGTACAGGTGTTTTTATGGGTACTATTATTCGATTATCAACATCTAATAATCGAAATTCTATGTCTATTAATTCATTTGTTGGTTTTATATATGAATCAAATTCAATATTTTTAAAATCTGAATATTCATATGATCAATATCATTGGTGTCCAATTGATTTAATTGTAATTATAGGTTCATTAATTTCATCTATTAGATAAAGAATTCGTAATGAAGGTAATGCAATAAAAATTAGGGTTACTGCTGGTATTATAGTTCAGATTAATTCAATTTTTTGTCTTTCTAATAAATATCGGTTAATTAATTTGTTTATTATTATAGATATTATAATATAAGTAACTATTGTTGTAATTATAATTAAAATTATTAAAGTATGGTCATGAAAGAAAATTAATTGTTCTATTAAGGGTGAGTTAGCTTCTTGCAAATTTAATCCAGATCAAGTTCTAATTTCTAAAAAAAGATTAATCTTTATTTTTGAATTTTAAGTTCACTGCACTATTCTGCCATATTAGAAGTAAATTAACTTGAAATTATAGGTAATTCTTCATATGAATGTTCATTAGGCGGGGACTCTTGTATTCATTCGATGTTTGATGCTATATTGTTATCAAATATAATATTTCGTTTTACAACTATACTTTCTCAAATGATTATCAAGAATATAATAATTCTAATTGTTGAAATTGTAGATCCAATTGAAGAAATTACATTTCATGTCAAGAAAGCATCAGGATAATCTGAATACCGACGTGGTATTCCTCTCAATCCTAGAAAATGTTGTGGAAAAAATGTTATATTAACTCCTAAAAATATTAAAAAGAATTGGATCTTAAGTCACTTAGGATTTATGGTTACTCCAGTTATAAGAGGGTATCAATTAATAAATCTTCCTATAATTGCAAATACCGCTCCTATTGATAATACATAATGAAAGTGGGCAACTACGTAGTAGGTGTCGTGTAGGATAATATCAATAGATGAATTTGCTAAAATTACTCCTGTTAATCCACCAATTGTAAATAGAAACACAAATCCTATTGATCATAGTGTTGTAGGGTTTATTTTAATTTTTGTTCCATGTATTGTTGCTAATCAACTGAAGATTTTAATACCTGTTGGTACAGCAATGATTATAGTAGCAGATGTGAAGTAAGCTCGTGTGTCAACATCTATCCCTACTGTAAATATGTGGTGTGCTCAAACAATAAATCCTAATAATCCAATTGATATTATGGCGTAAATTATTCCTAAAGATCCAAAAGTTTCAATTTTACCTCTTTCTTTTCTAATTATATGTGAAATTAAACCAAATCCTGGTAAAATTAAAATATAAACTTCAGGGTGTCCAAAAAATCAGAATAAATGTTGATAAAGAATAGGATCCCCTCCCCCCGATGGGTCGAAGAATGAAGTGTTAAAGTTTCGATCAGTTAACAATATTGTAATAGCACCTGCAAGTACAGGTAATGAAAGTAGTAATAATACTGCTGTAATTAATACTGATCAAACAAATAATGGAGTTTTTTCTAAAGTTATACCTGCTGGTCGTATATTAATTACTGTTGTAATAAAGTTTACAGCCCCAAGGATTGAAGATACACCAGCTAGGTGTAATGAAAAAATTGCTAAGTCAACTGATGGCCCTATATGGGAAATATTTGTTGAAAGAGGTGGATAAACAGTTCATCCTGTTCCTGCACCTCTTTCAACTATTCTTCTTATAATTAACAGTGTTAATGAGGGGGGTAACAGTCAGAATCTTATATTATTTAATCGTGGGAATGCCATATCAGGTGCCCCGATTATTAACGGTACTAATCAGTTTCCGAAACCTCCGATTATAATTGGTATAACTATAAAAAAAATTATAATAAATGCATGTGCTGTTACAATTACATTATAAATTTGGTCATTTCCAATAAAAGGACCTGGTTGTCTAAGTTCAATTCGGATAATTCATCTTATGGCAGTACCTAATATTCCTGCTCATATCCCAAATAAAAAGTATAATGTTCCGATATCTTTATGGTTTGTAGAAAATAATCATTTAATCATAATAAGATGGCTGAATATTATAGGCGGTAAATTGTAAATTTATTTATGAGACAACTCTCTTATTAAGGTTTTATATTCAATATATGATTTCAAATTGCAAATTTGAAGGTACATTTTTTATAAAATGTTAAAACCTATATATATTTATTATATTTATAACTTTGAAGGTTATTAGTTTCCTTTAACTTAAGGTTTTAAATTAAAATTATTATTGGTATAACTATATTTATAATAAATATTAAGAATATATTTTTATTTATTTTGATTATTTTAAATTTAAAGTTTAATGATGAAACTATAGTGTTTATATATATTATCCGTAGATAGAATACTAATGTGATTATTGATGATGCTAATATAATTGTTATAATTGTTATAAACCCTGAATTTGCTATTCATTCTATAACTATTCATTTTAATATAAATCCTGGTATAGGAGGAAACCCTCCTAAGTTTATTATTATTAATCTAAATATAATTTTTGTTTTTATATCTGTATTTGTAGATATTTGGTTTATGTAGAATACATTTATTTTATTTAATGTATAACATAAACTATAATTAATTAATGAATAAATAATAAAGTATTTAATTCATATATTGTTTATTATGAATGATGATATTATAATTCATCTTATATGATTTATAGATGAAAAAGCTATTAGTTTATTTAATGAAAGTTGATTTATTCCTATAATGGATCCTAGAGATGCTCTAGTGATTATAATTGTTGGTATAATTCTATTTTGTCTTATTAATTGTACTATTATAACTAATGGATTAATTTTTTGTAGTGTTATTATTACTATTATAATATTTCAGTTAAGTTTATTTAATATTTCTGGTATTCATAAATGAAAAGGAGGAATACCTAATTTAATTATTATTCTTATTGATAAAATAAGATTTATAAGGTTTTTGTATTCTAAACAAAAGTTTTTTGTTGTAATTACAGTTAATATTAAGGTTGATCCTATAACTTGGATAAGAAAATAAATTATAATTTTTTCTCTTATTTCTTTACTTTTATTTGTAAATAAAAAAGGAATATTTATTATTAAATTAATTTCTATTCCTACTCATATTGAGAGTCATCTGGTTGATGAAACAACTATTATTGATGAAATAATTATAAGGAAAAGAAATAACTTTTTTTTATTTATTTTATAAATTAGAGGAAAGATACAAAATCTATATTTAGGGTATGAACCTAATAGCTTGAATTTAGCTTATTCTTCTTTATGTTTTAGTGTAAATAGCACTTGAAATTTTGAATTTCACAGATTAGTTAAATTCTAAGTTGCATAAATTATTTCATGTGTCTAATAAGAGTATATAATATACATTTTTTATCCTATCAAGATAATCCTTTAATCAGGCATCTTATT